GTTATCATAGCTTACTCAAAGCATAGCACTGAAAATGCTAAGATGGTTATACCTGATTACACAAGGTCTTGGTCTTAAACCCCTTATTACTTTCACCCCCTAATTATACATGCAAGCCTCACCATTACAGTGAAATAGCCCACCAACACACCAACTAGAGCCGGCATCAGGCAACAACCCAAAACGCCAAGCATAACCTAAGCCACACCCCCACGGGCCAGCAGCAGTAGATAATATTAGGCCATAAGCGTAAGCTTGACCTAGCAAGGGGGCGTCAGGGCCGGTAAATACCCGTGCCAGCGACCGCGGTTACACGACAGACCCAAAATAATATAAACGGCGTAAAGCACGACTAAAAATAAGTTAAAACATTAGGAGCGAAGCCAAACCGGGCCGTAAAAAGCCATAGGCCACACTAACCACACCCTAACAACAAACAACTTCAACTCGTGAAAGTTAGGATACAAACTAAGATTAGATACCTTACTATGCCTAACCATAACACAACAATCAAACCACCAATTGTTCGCCAAATAACTACGAGTAAAAACTTAAAATTTAAAAGACTTGACGGTGCCTCAAAACAGCCTAGAGGAGCCTGTCTAATAACCGATACCCCACGCTTAACCCAACCCACCCTAGCCAAACAGTCTATATACCGCCGTCGCCAGCCCACCTTATGAAAGAAACAAAGTGAGCTAAATAGTAACGCACTAACACGACAGGTCGAGGTGTAACTCATGGGGGGGGCCAAGATGGGCTACATTTTCTAAACCAGAAAACACGGATTAACCCATGAAAAAGAAACTGAAGGAGGATTTAGAAGTATGCCAGGAACAACTAACCCCACAGAAATCAACGCAATGAGGCGCGTACACACCGCCCGTCATCCCTGTCAACAACTACAAAAAAATATATAAACCAAAACTAATACCTAAACAGGGCAAGTCGTAACATGGTAAGCGTACTGGAAAGTGTGCTTAGAAACAAAAAGTAGCTTACACAAAGCATTCGACTTACACTCGAACGACATTTATACTAATCTTTTTGAGCTGACATAAAAATCATACAAACATGCATAACCCACAAAACAAAACATTTGACTAACTAAGTAGATGCGATCGAACAGTAAAATTATACCTACTAGTACCGCAAGGGAAACTATTAAGCAACAAACAGCAAAGACTAACTCTTGTACCTTTTGCATCATGGTCTAGCAAGAAACACAAGACAAGAAGAATCACAGCCTACACCCCGAAACCAGATGAGCTACTTTAAAGCAGCCTTATGGGCACACCCTTCTCTGTAGCAAAAGAGTGGGAAGACTTAAAAGTAGAGGTGAAACGCCTATCGAATCTGGAGATAGCTGGCTACCCAAAAAAGAATTTAAGTTCAACCCCAAAACCAAACAATAACACTTTATTCTATGTGGGGTAAATCAATAGGGGTACAGCCCTATTGAAACAGGATACAACCTGAATTTGAGAGAAAATAAACTACGTATTACCCAGTAGACCTTAAAGCAGCCAACTAACAAAATATCGTTAAAGAATTCAAACAAAAACTCAAACATTAAATAAAAACTCCAAAACAACTAAAGGTAGACCCATACCAATGGGTACTATTATGCTAGAACTAATAATAAGATAACTTCTCTATGTGCACCAATCCACTAGATACGGATAAACCACTAGCAATTAACAGACCACAATAGGTAAAAACTAACCACTATACATCTAAAATAAACTGTGAACCCAACACAGGCGCACCATAAAGAAAGATTAACTATTATAAAAGGAACTCGGCAAACAAAGGCCCCAACTGTTTAACAAAAACATAACCTTTAGCAAAACAAATATTAAAGGCAACGCCTGCCCGGTGAATAATTAAACGGCCGCGGTACCCTAACCGTGCAAAGGTAGCATAATCATTTGTCTACTAATTATAGACCTGTATGAAAGGCAAAATGAGGGCCTAACTGTCTCTTATAATAAATCAATTAAACTGATCTCCTAGTAAAAAAGCTAGAATAGCACCATAAGACCAGAAGACCCTGTGAAGCTTAAACTAAACTATTAAATCAAATAATAACTACTTTTGGTTGGGGCGGCCTTGGAAAAAAAAAGAACTTCCAATATAATGACTATACCTCATACTAAGCTGAAAGGCCAACAAGCCAACAAATGACCCAGTACAGCTGACAATTGAACCAAGTTACTCCAGGGATAACAGCGCAATCTTCTTCAAGAGCCCATATCAAAAAGAAGGTTTACGACCTCGATGTTGGATCAGGACACCCTAATGGTGCAGCCGCTATTAAAGGTTCGTTTGTTCAACGATTAATAGTCCTACGTGATCTGAGTTCAGACCGGAGCAATCCAGGTCGGTTTCTATCTATGACTACGCCCTATCCGGTACGAAAGGACAGATAGAGCAAAGCCAATACTACAAGCACGCTTTAACAAAGATTACCCACCCACATCAATACATTAACATGCTAAACCAAGAAAAGGTTAATTAAGAACACCCTTAATAATTATATGCTCCTACTAAACATCGCAAACTCTCTACTTTACATCCTATCAATTCTTATTGCCGTAGCATTTCTCACCCTACTAGAACGAAAACTCCTAGGATATATACAACACCGCAAAGGGCCCAACTTAGTAGGCCCTGTTGGCCTACTACAACCAATCGCAGACGGCCTAAAACTAATTACAAAAGAAGCAACCAAACCTACTATGTCTTCACCTATCCTATTCACACTATCCCCCATCATAGCACTAACCCTAGCACTAACATCCTGAGCACCTATACCAATACCATCCCCACTTATCAACATAAACCTTGGACTACTATTTATTATAGCCGTATCTAGTATATTCACTTATACCATCTTATGGTCCGGCTGGTCATCTAACTCAAAATACCCCCTTATAGGAGCAATACGAGCCGTAGCACAAATTATTTCATACGAAGTCACCCTAGGACTAATTATTATTTCAATAGCCATCACATCCGGCGGATACTCACTTATACTCTTCATAGAAACCCAAGAACACATATGATTATTACTCCCATCATGACCACTAGCCATAATGTGATTCACATCCACACTAGCCGAAACAAACCGATCCCCATTTGACTTAACAGAGGGTGAATCAGAACTAGTCTCCGGATTCAATGTTGAATTCTCAGCAGGGCCATTCGCACTACTATTCTTAGCAGAATACACTAATATCCTACTAATAAATACGCTATCAACCATAATATTCCTAAACCCAGGAACAATAAACCCCCAACTATTCACCATTAACCTTATAACAAAAACAATAGTACTAACAATCCTATTTCTCTGGATCCGAGCTTCATACCCACGATTCCGATATGACCAACTAATACACCTTCTATGAAAACAATATCTTCCCCTCACCCTAGCTATGTGCCTACTTAACACCTCAACCAGCATGACATTCTGCGGTACACCACCACAATGGAGGCGTGCCCGAGCAGGGACTACACTGATGAAGTAGATACGGAGACAGTACTCTCCCGCCCCCAAAGCCAGCATTTTACTTAAACTACTCTTTGCCAAAAAATAAACAATCCTCCTAGGACCCCCCCCCTACCCCCCCCGCATGTTTAATCCCAATTCCGACTATAATGTATCTCTTAGCTTATAGTCTTTATTTCACTATGTATAATTATACATTAATGATTTGCCTCACGCCTAATAAACGGGAATTATACTATAATTATTTGTATAAAAAAGTGGTATGAATACATGAAATTTACCTCCGCATTACCCAAACGTTCCATGTTATCTTCGGCTATCCCTTATTAGTAACCATGACTATCCTGTTCCGAATGGTATCCCATGATGTAACCCAGCCCGTGAAACCCTCTATCCTTCCACTGAAAGCATACAGTCCCGCTTCTCACGTCCATATACTGTAACTCCTCCCTTAATGTTCTTTCCAAGGCCGCTGGTTACACTCTCAAGATCATCTCAATGGTCCGGAACCACCCCGCCCTACTTGCTCTTTAAGAGGCATTTGGTCGCACCCTTTATATTGGTACATTCACCCTCATGTTCTTATCACGTATGCTCGCTCCACCCCTGGTTGTCCTTTTTATCTCTACCTTTCACCTGACACCCATATATGCTCGTTACCGTTCCCCTCACCGGGGTAGACCATCTAGTCCGGGTGGAGCTATATTCTTGGCCTAGCACATTCCCTATACACGGATATATTCTTTATGCTTGTTAGACATACTTTTTTTCCGACCACAAATCTTCACTTTTCCATTATTATAAATTTACCGCAGTAAACACCTCCTCAGCACCCAGTTTTTTAAAAATTTACAAAAAAACATGCGACAAAAATATAATATCCAACCACTCCCAAAATTTCATAGAACCGCCCTCACACCAACCCCTCCCCTCCAAATTCACGCCCGTAAAAATAATTACTATAAAAATAGCAAACACAATTTTTAGAACCCGAAATTTTACTTATTTTTCCAGAAATTAATTTCAAATGCCAAAATACCCCCGCCACAAAAATAGTCATTTACGGGACATTTTCAAAAATCTCCCGAATTTTTATATAATTAAGGTAGCAAAGCTAGGCCATGCAAAAGGCTTAAAACCTCGATACAGGTGTTCAAATCATCTCCTTAATACTCTAGAAAATTAAGACTCGAACTCAAACCAGAAAGCCCAAAACTTTCTATACTACCAATATACTACTTTCTAAAGTAAGGTCAGCTAATTAAGCTATCGGGCCCATACCCCGAAAATGCCACACGGCCCCTACTAATTAACCCAATATCCTGACTAATTATTACTATAAGTATTATCCTAAGCACCGCTGTAATCTCATCAACAACACACTGACTTATAGCCTGAACATGCCTAGAGATTAATACCCTATCGATAACTCCTATTATCTCAAAACCAAACCACCCACGAGCAACCGAAGCAGCAACAAAATATTACCTAACCCAAACCATAGCTTCAACAGCTATTCTATTCGCAGCCACAATAAATGCCATAAACACCTCAAACTGAGACATTTATCTCACAACAGAACTCACAGCAACAACAATTATCACATTAGCCCTAATAATAAAAATAGCAGCAGCACCCTTTCACTTTTGACTCCCAGATGTATCACAAGGATCAACAACCATAACAACCTTAACCCTATTAACCTGACAAAAAATTGCTCCACTAATAATCCTATTAATAACCCACAACAAAACCAATATCACACTAACACTTATATCAGCAACCCTATCCATCACAATAGGCGGCCTTGGAAGCCTAAATCAAACCCAGTTACGAAAACTAATAGCCTTTTCTTCAATCGCCCACACCGGTTGAATTATAGCAACCGTAACAATAGCACCGAATATCTCAATACTAACCTTCACAATCTACACCATAAGCACAATCCCAGTATTCTTAATAATTAACATTACAACCTCAACAACAATTAAAGACATTGGAACCATATGAACCAACTCACCACATATTATTATAATCCTATCTACAACTATTCTATCCCTAGGAGGACTACCCCCCCTCTCAGGATTCATACCCAAATGATTAATCCTAAACAGCATAATTTCCCTTAACATAACCATAGAAGCTACCACAATAGCCATAATATCTTTACTCAGTCTATACGTATACATACGACTAGTATACCTATCATCAATAACCCTACCACCACACACCACACTAATACCACTAAAATGACGAACACTAAACAAAAAACACCACATAGTAACCTCAGTCCTAGCAATAATATCAACCCTGATTCTACCACTCTCACCAAGTATATAGAAACTTAAGTTATACTAAACTAGGAGCCTTCAAAGCCCCCAAAAAAGGCCACTTTAGTTTCTGACTAAAGCCTGCAAAAACATCACATCTCCTGATTGCAACACAGATATTTTAATTAAACTAAGGCTCCCTAGATCAGTGGGCCTCGATCCCACATAAAACTAATTAACAAATAGCTGTCCAAACCGGCGGACTTTAACCTAGCTTCTCCGTTTTTAGTAGGGGGAAAAAAACGGAGAAACCCCGGGCAGCTGCCAACTCCAGATTTGCAGTCTGACATGTCTCTTACACCTCGGGGCCTGATAGCAAGGGGTGTCCTATCTATAATTTTACAAATTACCGCTTTAATCAGCCATACTACCTGTGTTTATCACTCGTTGACTTTTCTCAACAAATCACAAAGACATTGGAACCCTATACCTACTATTTGGCGCTTGGTCTGGCCTAATCGGGGCCTGCCTAAGTATTCTTATACGAATAGAGCTAACCCAGCCGGGATCACTTTTAGGCAGCGACCAAATTTTTAATGTCCTAGTCACCGCCCACGCATTTATCATAATCTTCTTTATGGTTATACCTATTATAATCGGGGGGTTCGGTAACTGATTAATTCCATTAATGATTGGGGCTCCCGATATAGCTTTTCCCCGGATAAATAACATAAGCTTCTGACTCCTACCACCAGCGTTGCTCCTTCTCCTATCATCTTCATATGTTGAAGCGGGGGCCGGCACAGGGTGAACCGTTTATCCACCACTATCAGGAAACCTCGTACACTCTGGCCCATCAGTAGACCTAGCAATCTTTTCCTTACACCTAGCAGGCGCCTCTTCTATCCTCGGAGCTATCAACTTTATTACAACATGCATTAACATAAAACCTAAATCCATACCAATATTCAATATCCCCCTATTTGTTTGATCTGTACTAATCACCGCTATTATACTACTATTAGCACTACCAGTATTAGCAGCAGCAATCACCATACTATTAACTGATCGAAATCTAAATACCTCTTTCTTTGACCCCTGCGGAGGAGGGGACCCGGTACTATTCCAACACCTGTTCTGATTCTTTGGTCACCCAGAAGTATACATTCTTATCTTACCAGGATTTGGTATCGTATCAAGTATTATCACGTTCTATACAGGTAAAAAAAACACATTTGGATACACAAGCATAATTTGAGCAATAATATCTATTGCTATTCTTGGCTTTGTTGTATGAGCCCACCACATATTTACTGTAGGCCTAGACATCGATAGCCGAGCCTACTTTACAGCGGCAACAATAATTATCGCAATCCCAACCGGAATCAAAGTATTCGGCTGACTAGCCACTCTAGCCGGCGGTCAAATTAAATGACAAACCCCTATCTACTGAGCACTTGGCTTTATTTTTCTATTTACCGTGGGCGGAATAACCGGGATCATCTTAGCAAACTCCTCACTAGATATTGTACTTCATGACACCTACTACGTGGTAGCACACTTTCACTACGTCCTATCAATAGGAGCAGTGTTTGCTATTATGGGGGGACTCACTCACTGATTTCCACTATTTACAGGCTATTCCTTAAACCAAACACTAACAAAAACCCAGTTCTGAGTGATATTTATTGGAGTAAATATAACATTTTTTCCACAACACTTCTTAGGCCTATCCGGCATACCACGACGATACTCAGACTTCCCAGATGCTTTCACCCTATGAAATACACTATCTTCAATCGGATCAACAATCTCTATAGTAGCTGTACTAATATCTCTATTTATTGTGTGGGAGGCCCTAACATGTAAACGAGAAATCCAGATACCGCTAGGAAAAAAAACACACGTAGAATGGTTTTTTGGATCTCCACCACCTCACCATACACACACAGAACCAACATTTATACTCAACAATACATACGCCCCAATTCGAAATCTTATCTCATATATAGAATGGCCTTGACCCGAGAAAAGACAGGTTTAATCTGCCATCTGTTAATTTCAAGTTAACCGCATATATGCTTTTTTCCCGAGAACCTAGTAAACATAATTACATAGCCTTGTCGTGGCTAAATCACAACCTCTGTGGTCCTCAATGCCACATGCAGGACAACTATCACTACAAGAAGCTATAGGACCAACCATAGAAGAAGTAATCTTCCTACACGACCACGTCCTTCTACTCACATGCCTAATAACCATAGTAATCACGATATTTACACTAACTGCAACCACAACATCTCTTACTCATAATGACCCGACAGAGGAAGTAGAACAGTTAGAAGCAGCCTGAACAGCTGCACCAATTATAATCTTAATCCTCACAGCCCTACCATCAGTCCGATCCCTCTACTTAATAGAAGAAGTTTTTAACCCCCACTTAACTATCAAAGCAACAGGACACCAATGATACTGAAACTATGAGTATTCAGACGAGACTCAAATCTCATTTGACTCTTATATAATCCAAACAAAAGACCTGCAAAACGGCTCACCACGACTACTAGAGGTAGACCACCGAATAGTTATGCCAGCAGGCCTACAAACCCGCATTGTAGTAACCGCAGAAGACGTCCTTCACTCATGAACAATCCCATCACTCGGGGTAAAAGTAGATGCAGTACCAGGACGACTAAACCAACTCCCACTATCTACATCACGAGTTGGGGTGTTCTTTGGACAATGCTCAGAAATCTGCGGGGCAAACCATAGCTTTATACCTATCGCAGTAGAATCAACCCCGCTACACTACTTCGAACAATGACTGCTCTCAGAACAATCACTGAGAAGCTTTGTATAGCATTAACCTTTTAAGTTGAAGAAGAAACCACTTTCCTCAGTGATATGCCACAACTTGATACAATTTACACTCTTATAACCTACCTTTGAACCTGAACAGTATTATACCTAATGACACAAAAAATTAAAACTGTTATAATAACAGCCTGCCCCGTGGCCTGCCTAACACCTAAACCAACAACTACTCTACAATGACTATAAACATATTCGAACAGTTTGCAAGCCCAGAACTACTAATAATTCCCACAACTTCACTATCTATATTAATCCCAGTCCTTTTAATTCATAAAAAACCAAAACTTCTAGGAAACCGAATAACTACTTCAATCACCTGACTATTAAAAATCATCATAATTAACATAACTAGTCAGCTCTCCCCACATGGACAAAAATGATGTAAAATCCTAACTAGCCTACTAATTATAATTTTACTTTCAAACCTGCTGGGCTTATTACCATATACTTTTACAACAACCGCTCAGCTATCAATAAACATATCCATGGCAGTCCCACTATGAATAGCCACAATCATTACTGGAATAATAAAAAAACCATCAATCGTGCTAGCCCACATACTACCAGAAGGCTCTCCAACCGCACTAATCCCATTTATAGTCATTATTGAAACAATCAGCTTACTAATACGACCCATAGCGCTAGGAGTACGGCTTACAGCTAATATTACAGCAGGCCACCTACTTATAACAATAGTCAGCACAGCAACACTAAACCTCATCAATACACACATTACCATAAGTATTATTACATGGCTACTACTAGCCCTACTCACTATCCTAGAACTAGCAGTAGCTTGTATCCAAGCCTATGTATTTGTACTACTAATTGTCCTCTACCTACAAGAAAACACATAATGACCCACCAACTCCACCAATACCACCTGGTAGACCCCAGCCCATGACCCCTGACAGGAGCCATAGGCTCTATACTATTAGCATCAGGATTAGCACTATGATTTCATACAAATACTACAATAGCACTAAAAATAGGACTACTAACCCTACTACTAACTATATTTCAATGGTGACGGGATGTGGTACGAGAAAGTACATATCAAGGACACCACACAAAAGGCGTACAAAAAAACATACGATACGGTATAATCCTATTCATCACATCAGAAGTCTTTTTCTTCCTTGGGTTCTTCTGAGCACTATACCATGTAAGTCTAGTCCCCACCCCAGAACTAGGAGCAGAATGACCACCAACAGGAATCATCCCACTTAACCCCACAGAAGTACCCCTATTAAACACGGCAGTTCTACTATCATCAGGAGCAACAATTACATGATCGCACCACACCATAATAAAAGGGAACAAAAAAGAATCAACTTACGCCCTTATAATTACTATCGCCCTTGGGGCCTACTTTACAGCACTACAAGCATCAGAATACATAGAAACCCCATTTACTATCTCAGACAGTGTGTACGGCTCACTATTCTTTGTGGCTACAGGATTTCACGGACTCCATGTAATAATTGGAACCACCTTTCTAACAATCTGCGCAATCCGTCTTATCAAGCACCACTTTACAACCACCCACCATTTTGGCTATGAAGCCGCTATCTGATACTGACACTTTGTTGACGTCGTATGATTATTCTTATATATCTCAGTCTATTGGTGGGGGTCCTATTTCTTTAGTATAACAGTACAAATGCCCTCCAAGCATTAAGGCCCCCAAGGGAAGAAATAATGAACCTCATCACTCTTACCACTATAGCCATAATAACATCAACAGCACTATACATAATTAATATCCATATTATCACAAAACCCGACATCAACAAACTATCACCCTACGAATGCGGCTTTGACCCACTTGGAAATGCCCGAACCCCTATCTCTATTCAATTCTTCCTAGTCGCTATTCTATTTATTCTATTTGACCTAGAAATCGTACTCTTACTTCCAATCCCTTGAAGTATAAACACAAACCCGCCAAATACGACTATCACATTAACCATCACACTACTAACAGTTCTTACATTAGGCCTATTATATGAATGACTACAGGGCGGACTAGAATGAACAGAGTGCTGTGGTAGTCTATTAGACATTTGATTTCGACTCAAAAGAACTTATTCGATAAGCCACAACAATGGAACTAACAAAAACCGTATTATACCTAATATTCATAATGACTATTACCACTATATCATTACAGTACAAACACCTTATACTAGCCTTAATGTGTGTAGAAACAATGATACTCATTGTATTCACAATACTAGTAATATTCACCTCCACTTCACTATCCATATCACAAATTCCCATACCAATTATTCTACTAACAATTTCAGTCTGTGGGGCAGCTGTGGGTCTAAGCTTAGTAGTAGCAATCACACGAACCCATGGAAGCGACTTCTTAAAAAACTTAAATCTCTTATAATGATAAAAATCATCTATGCTACCACAATACTCATTCCAACAGTTCTACTATTAAAACCCAAAATACTCTATCAAACAACAACGGCATACTCATTTATAATCGCCCTACTCAGCCTAGGCTTACTAGAACCAAACTCTAACACACACCTTCACCTCGACCACACATCAGCCCCTCTACTATCACTCTCATACTGACTTTTACCAATAACTGTAATAGCTAGCCAATATTCAATAACTAAAGAACCCACACAACGACAACGAACACTACTAGTTACTCTTATTTTACTACAACTTTTTATCTCACTAACATTTATAGCTTCTAATCTGACCCTAATATATATTATATTTGAAGCTACCCTAATTCCAACCTTAATTATTATTACACGATGAGGACAACAAGCTGAACGCCTAACTGCAGGTACTTACTTTATACTGTACACACTAACAACCTCAATACCCCTATTAATAGCCATTATATTCCTTAATAATGCAACAAAAACTCCAACTCTATTTATGCAAATAATACAGCCAACCAGCCCCTGAACAGAACTTATACTATGAGTAGCCTGTTTGGGGGCCTTTTTAGCAAAAATACCAGTCTATGGCCTTCATCTATGACTACCAAAAGCCCACGTAGAGGCTCCAATCGCAGGATCCATAGTACTAGCCGCAATCCTGCTCAAACTGGGAGGATATGGCATTATTCGAATAATACAAGTCCTACCAACAATAAAAACAGACCTATTCATACCATTTATCGTTCTCGCCCTCTGAGGAGCAACATTAGCCAACCTAATCTGCCTTCAACAAACGGATCTAAAATCCCTCATTGCATATTCATCTATCAGTCATATGGGGTTAGTCATTGCCGCAATTATAATCCAAACACAATGAAGCCTATCCGGGACCATAGCCCTAATAATCGCCCACGGGTTTACTTCCTCCGCACTATTCTGCCTAGCTAACGCCACCTACGAACGAACTAAAACCCGAATCATAGCCCTTACGCGGGGATTTCATAACACCCTACCCATACTCACAACCTGGTGGCTCTTAATCAATCTAATAAACATTGCAACCCCACCCACCATAAACTTTACAGGAGAACTGTTAATTGCATCCTCACTTTTTAACTGGTGCCCAACAACCCTCATTATATTTGGATTATCCATGCTCATCACAGCATCATACTCCCTCCATATATTCCTATCAACACAAATAAGCACACCATTATTAAACACTACAATACACCCAACACATACACGAGAACACCTCCTTATAATACTACATATCACCCCGCTAATACTGATCTCACTCAAACCAGAACTAGTTATTTAAAGTGTGTGTAATTTAAAAAAAATATCAAGCTGTGACCCTGAACTTAGGAACAACCCTCACACACCGAGGGTGACATAAGACCTGCTAACTCTTTAATCTGGAACTAACTACCAGCCCCCTCTACTAAAGGATAATAGCATTCCATTGGTCTTAGGCACCACACTCCTTGGTGCAAATCCAAGTAGTAGAAATGAACTGAATTACCCCAACAATCACTCTAACTATCTTTTTATCTCTCACTATGTCCATCTTTCAACCACACAATGCCAAAAAAAATCTAATGCTACTCTTTCTAATCAGTTTAGTCCCAATCAACCCCCTACTAAATAACAATGAACTAACACTATTATTAACACCATTAATTACTGCACCAACAGAAAACATTAACATCTCCATTACACTAGATACACTATCAACCCTATTCACCCCTATTGCTCTGTTCATTACATGATCCATCATTGAATTTTCTACCTGATACATAGCCACCGACCCACACCACCACAAATTTACAAAATACTTACTAGTATTCCTAATCACAATATTAGTAATTGTTACAGCAAACAACATATACCAACTACTCATCGGCTGAGAGGGGGTGGGAATTATATCCTTTCTACTTATTGGGTGATGACACGGACGCCAAGATGCTAACACAGCAGCCCTACAAGCTATTATTTATAATCGAATCGGAGACATTGGCCTTATTATAACAACTGCCTGATTAATAACATCATCATCAATTAACATACAAGAACTTATAGCCCAACACGAAACAATTAACATCATCCCAATAATGGGCCTACTAGCAGCAGCCACTGGAAAATCCGCACAATTCAGCCTACACCCATGACTCCCCTCAGCCATAGAGGGGCCAACACCAGTTTCAGCCCTACTACACTCCAGCACTATAGTAGTAGCCGGAGTATTCCTACTAATTCGACTACACCCAATCATACACAACAACAACACCATAATAACACTGTGTCTATTACTTGGAGCAACAACAACGGTATTTGCCGCTGCAGCAGCAACAACCCACTCAGACATCAAAAAAATCATTGCACTGTCTACCACAAGCCAGCTGGGCCTAATAATAACAATAGTAGGACTAAACCAACCAACCCTAGCATTCCTACATATAATCACTCACTCATTTTTTAAAGCCACACTATTTCTATGCTCAGGCTCCTACATCCATAACTTAAATAACGAACAAGATATTCGAATAATAGGGGGACTATTAAAGACTATACCAATAACATCATCATTTATAACCATCGCTAATTTCTCACTAATAGGAATACCATTTCTATCTGGGTTTTACTCAAAAGATACCATTATTGAAACACTAATTAACTCACGCACCAACTCGTGAGTAATCCTAATTACAGTAATTGCAACCACCCTATCTGCCTGCTACAGCACAAAAATCATACTAATCACAATAACCGGATACCCACGAACCCACCACAACACCCACAACGAAACAAAAATCACTATCAGCCCACTAATCCGACTAGCACTAGCATCAATCCTAGTAGGGACACTAACAAAAGCTTCAACACTACAAACCACAACAATAACCACAATACCTAAGTCAATTAAACTCATGGCACTAATTGCCACCATAGCTGGAATCTTATTATCAAAAGACACCCTCTACATAACCCACCGCCTTAAACCTAAAAAGCTTAACAAACAAAGCTTAATGTTCAATCAACTAGCTTTCTTCAACATCCCCCATCGATCCGTTACAATAGCTACTCTAAAAATAAGTCAACAAATATCGACTGAACTAATAGACTTATGGGCTATAGAAAACTGAGGACCAAAAGGCCTTTCAAACACACTAACCTCAACCATTCACCTTACAACACAACAAAAAAACATAATCAAAAACTATATAACCACATTCACTACCAGCATAATTCTAGTCCTACTTGTGGTTTTATCTAAAAGGCCGTAAGCCCCCCAATCGAGACCAACTCAAAATTACTAAAATAGAAAATAATACAACCAACAACCCCCAAGAACACACAACTAAACCTGCTCCACCATTAAAGTAAAAAACACTACCCCCGTTTATCTCTAAACAAACCAAATCCTCTCAATTAGCATAAACTAACGACCCACCAACCCCCCCCAACAAGTACAAAACAACAAATAATACAAACATAAAAATAACAATATACTTAACCCCCACAACTTTAAACTCAACACCACCCTTTTCCACACTCACACAATACCCAAAAACAACAACCAAACCACCTAAATATACAATATACATTACTAAGGCTGAAAACGTACGACCTAAAGCAACCATAAAAACACAACAAAAAAAAGAAACCCCCATTAAAGCAATCACTCCCTGATACGGCACAGAAACCGCACCTAAAACAAAAATACTTAATACCAAAAACACTAAAATAAAACCAAAAAAATAATTTATTATAATCATAATTTTTGCTCAACCGAGACTTGCGGCCCGAAAAACCACTGTTGTAAATCAACTACAAAAATGTCAAACCAACACATACTCTTACTATTTAACCTTCTACCTGTAGGATCAAACATCTCAACCTGATGAAACTTCGGATCTATACTATTAACCTGCCTAACCCTACAAATCACAACCGGGTTCTTCCTAGCAATTCACTACACAGCCAATATCAATATGGCCTTTTCATCAATTGTGCATATCATACGAGATGTCCCATACGGATGAATAATACAAAATCTACATGCAATTGGCGCATCTATGTTCTTTATCTGCATCTATATTCACATCGCACGAGGACTATACTATGGGTCCTACCTAAATAAAAACGTATGACTATCGGGAACAACTCTGCTAATCATCCTTATAGCAACAGCTTTCTTTGGCTATGTTCTGCCATGAGGACAAATATCCTTCTGGGCAGCAACTGTAATTACAAACCTATTAACAGCTGTACCATACATTGGCACAACACTAACAACCTGACTTTGGGGCGGATTCTCAATCAGTGACCCAACCCTAACCCGATTCTTTGCCCTTCACTTTATCCTCCCCTTTACCATTATCTCAATATCTTCAATCCACATTATACTACTACACACAGAAGGCTCCAGCAACCCACTAGGAACAAACTCAGACATTGACAAAATCCCATTCCACCCATATCACTCTTACAAAGACACATTAATACTAACCATTATACTAACCGCACTATTCATCATTATATTCTTCACCCCAAACATCTTTAATGACCCAGAAAACTTCTCTAAAGCAAATCCACTAGTAACACCACAACACATTAAACCAGAATGGTACTTCTTATTCGCCTATGGCATTCTACGATCAATCCCAAATAAGCTTGGCGGGACTATAGCCCTTATCCTGTCCGTAGCCATTCTAATAACAGCACCTTTTACACACACCTCGCATGTACGATCTATAACCTTCCGCCCACTAACACAACTCATATTTTGAACCCTGGTAGCCACATTCATCACTATTACATGAGCAGCCACTAAACCAGTAGAACCCCCATTCACCACCATTGGCCAAGTAACTGCTATTCTATACTTCTCATTTTTCATAATAAACCCCCTACTTGGGTGACTAGAAAATAAAATCTCAACCACCAACACATGCTCTAGTAGCTTATCTGCTTTAAAGCGCTGTCCTTGTAAGACAAAGCTGGGCTTACCCCTAGAGCATCAAAGAAGGACTACCCATCTCTAGCCCCCAAAGCCAGCATTTTACTTAAACTACTCTTTGCCAAAAAATAAACAATCCTCCTAGGACCCCCCCCCTACCCCCCCCGCATGTTTAATCCCAATTCCGACTATAATGTATCTCTTAGCTTATAGTCTTTATTTCACTATGTATAATTATACATTAATGATTTGCCTCACGCCTAATAAACGGGAATTATACTATAATTATTTGTATAAAAAAGTGGTATGAATACATGAAATTTACCTCCGCATTACCCAAACGTTCCATGTTATCTTCGGCTATCCCTTATTAGTAACCATGACTATCCTGTTCCGAATGGTATCCCATGATGTAACCCAGCCCGTGAAACCCTCTATCCTTCCACTGAAAGCATACAGTCCCGCTTCTCACGTCCATATACTGTAACTCCTCCCTTAATGTTCTTTCCAAGGCCGCTGGTTACACTCTCAAGATCATCTCAATGGTCCGGAACCACCCCGCCCTACTTGCTCTTTAAGAGGCATTTGGTCGCACCCTTTATATTGGTACATTCACCCTCATGTTCTTATCACGTATGCTCGCTCCACCCCTGGTTGTCCTTTTTATCTCTACCTTTCACCTGACACCCATATATGCTCGTTACCGTTCCCCTCACCGGGGTAGACCATCTAGTCCGGGTGGAGCTATATTCTTGGCCTAGCACATTCCCTATACACGGATATATTCTTTATGCTTGTTAGACATACTTTTTTTCCGACCACAAATCTTCACTTTTCCATTATTATAAATTTACCGCAGTAAACACCTCCTCAGCACCCAGTTTTTTAAAAATTTACAAAAAAACATGCGACAAAAATATAATATCCAACCACTCCCAAAATTTCATAGAACCGCCCTCACACCAACCCCTCCCCTCCAAATTCACGCCCGTAAAAATAATTACTATAAAAATAGCAAACACAATTTTTAGAACCCGAAATTTTACTTATTTTTCCAGAAATTAATTTCAAATGCCAAAATACCCCCGCCACAAAAATAGTCATTTACGGGACATTTTCAAAAATCTCCCGAATTTTTATATAATTA